TAGAATAAAAAAAAACCCTCCCCAAATCGTGCTTGCATTTTTCATTGCACACGACTTTCCCTATGTATACATATCACATTGATATTTTAAGAAATAGGAAAGTTTAAAAATTTGAAAAATTTCTTAATAATTTGAAATATTTCGTTGACTAAAAATTTCAACTTGATTTTAGTCAATTTGAGCATTTCAGAATTCTAATCTATGAAAATATTTTTTCATTTCTAATCTATTGAAATTTTAGGTCTCGTGACTTAAAAGATCAAGAATATGGGTAATATCCAAGTACCAAATACGTTCTTTATTTAATCTATAAAAAGAAAAATAAATTGTTTTTTGGAAGACTAAAGAAAGAACTTGTCCTTCTTCTGTAAAAAACTCCTCTAAAAATATTGAGCCTAACCTTTGCAAAAAAGTACGCACTGTACTTTTATGTTTACGAGCCAAAGTTTTAGCACACGAAAGTCGAAGTATATACTTCATTCGATACAAAATTCTCTTTTTAGAAGATCCACTATAAAAATGAAAAATATTTTTATATATTTGACCAAATCGACTAATAATATCATAATCTGATAAATCTGTCCAAATTGGTTTACTAGTAGGATGTCCTACTACAGTACAAAGTGAAGCTTTAGACAATGATCTAATGAGAGGAACGACTGGAACTAAAGTATCAAATCTCTTAAAAAGAGTATCTATTAATACAAAATCCTCCAATATTTGACTCCTTACCATCAAAGAATTTATTTTTACACTTGAAAAATAACCAAGAAAGTAGAATGAATAATAAGAGAATTTGTTTCTATGAAACCTATTAGACTCAGACCAAAAATGAAAATAATATTGCCAAAAATAGATAAAGCAATATTTCAATTTCTTCATAAATTGATAGGTCCCTTTTGATGCTAGAATTGCTTTGCCTTGATATCGAACATAGTGCATGAGAGGATCTGTGAAGAACCATAAAGTTTTCTTCAAAAAAATATGATGTACTATTCTAAAATGTTCTATTTTTCCATAGAAGTAGATTCGCTCAAGAAAGGTTCCAAAAGATGTTAATCGTAAACAAGAAGATTTTTTACGAATAAACAAGAATAAAAACTCATATTCAGATACATAATAATTATATAAGAAACGAGAGAGTCTTATATTTTCTTTTGAGAATATAGAAATAGAAGCTAATTTCTTTGAAATAATGAGACTATTCCAATTAGAATAATCGAAGAGAAAGAATCTCAATAAATGCAAAGAAGGAATATCTTGGATCCAGCATTGAAGGATTTGAACTAAAATTTCAAAATGGACAGGATAAGGTATTAGTATATCTAATACATTATTTAAATAGGAAAATTTGTCCTCTAAAAAAGAAAATGTTGAATGAATAGATCGTAAATTTTGCAATTTTGATATTTTTTTTTTAGAGGAGGAAAATAGAAATCGAAGAAAGAATGGAATTTCTACAACAAAACTAAAACCTTCAGATATCATCTGAGAAAAAAAATGAGCGTAAAAAAAGCGGTTGTGCTCATTAATTTTATTTTGGTTACAATTTTGAATAACCGAATTCATCAAAGAATTCGGTTGATACAACCGAATAATTAAGCGTTTTACAAGTATTAAACTAGATTTAATATCATAGCTAATAAGTTTTTTATTAGGTTCAATAGAAGCATTTAAACCATAATCATAAGCAAATACATAAATATACTCTTGAAAAAGGAGCGGATATAAGCATTGTTGTTGACGAAATTTAGATTTTTCAAGATATTTTTGAAATTCTTCCATTGAAATCTCTATTTGAAGCAGAAGAAATAAGCCTTTTCTGGGTTTATAAAATGATACACAGTGCAATATGGTCAGAACAGAGTTTTTCTTATTAATTCTAGTATGTATAAATACTAGATACTCCGGAAAAGAAACGATAAACCCAGCTCTATTAACTAATCCTAATAATAGAAAAATATTATTATTAGAAAGATATTTTTCTTCCCTTTTTCTATCCAAGTAGTTTAGTTTATTTATTTTTTCGTATTTTAAGTTTTAGAAGGTTAAAATCTTTTATTTTTGCAACCCAATTGCTCTTTTGATTTTGGAATCCATCTTTTTTATCAATATACAGTTTCTTCTACACATCCATCTCCAATTAAAAATTAAGAATAATTAGGATTCATTTTTTGAATGAATCAGATCAAAAGTTCAATCATAAAAAAACTCATTCATCTTTTCCCGAATTCGGTACTAATATATTTTTAACATCTAATTAGATCGGGAAATCGTTCCAATAAAGGTAAAGAACATAAGCTCGTTTCTTTTTGACTTGATTAGAATTGGAGCCTTTGGGCTCTATCCATTTATTCAATAGACTCAGCTAAAATTCGGAAATTTCTTTTTTTTTCTTCTTCCAAAATTCAAAACAATTTTTTAGAACTGTAATGGTTGGATAAGATCCAAAAAATTCTACTTTATTTACTTTCAATAGTAAAAAGTAATAAAATAAATAATAAATAAATTGAAAGATTTAAAGAATAAAATCCTTTTTATTACGACATGCTGTTTTTTCCTATTCATCACCTTTAAGGATCAGTCGCGGTCTTGTAGACTCTACCAAAAGTCTGGACGAATTTTTTTCTTCATCCAAATGTGTAAAAGATCATAGTCGCACTTAAAAGCCGAGTACTCTACCATTGAGTTAGCAACCCATATAAAAAAAAAAGAAGAGAAGTATATATGATCGAAATCAAAAATTAAATCAATTTTATTGCATAACTCTGTTAAAACCATAAATGAGTAACAGAGAGATAAAAATTCAATAAAAAAAATTGAAATTCCATTACTAAAATTAAGAAATCGAAATCCATTCCTTCCAATCAATCAAAATTAAAAATTTGAAAAATCACCTTTTTTTGATTAAAAAAAAAGATGTCTTAATGATTAAATACAAACCTACTGTTCGAATAAAGAAAAAATAGAGAACAGAATAAAAAGATCTATTCATTTACGATCAAATTGTATTTGATCAATACAATATTGTATTGATCAAATACAATTTGTCAATAGTAATAGTAATATTGAGAAAAAATAAATAAATAAATACCAATAAAATAAATAAAAAAAAAATAGAAAGGAAAATAATGAAATTATTTATATTTTCAAATTTAATTATATAATAATATTATATATATAGAATATAATAATATAATTATATTCTATATATTTTGTAGAATCTTTTCTACAATATTATCATACATTATTTATTAATGTCATCTGATATTTAGGATACCTAAAAACCAAAAAATTTTGATGTATCCTATACAAAAACAAAAAGTTCTTGTATAGGATAGAAAAAAATTGAATGACATCCGATTCTCCTATCAATTGAAAAAAATAATGTAATTGAAACTATTACAGATACTAGTCCTTCTCTCCTACTTAACCTACTTAAATAGTATCTAAGTATCTATATCTATTTTTTGATTTTTAGATTTTGAAATTTCGTTCTTTCCTTGCTTTGATTAACCCAAACTTCTTTCTTTAAAGAATTCTGTCCTTCTTAATATATCATGAACAGTTTTTGTAGGTTGAGCACCTTTTTCAAGAAAAAAAAGAATAGCAGAAACATTTAAATAAGTTTTTTTATTTATTGGATCATAAAAACCTACTTTTCCAAGATCTCTTCCTTCTCTTCGGGACCGAGCATCAATTGCAATGATTCGATAGATGGCTCATTGGGATAGATATAGATAAAAAAAGTCTCCCTAGAAACGTATATGAAATTTTCATCTCATACGGCTCAAGAAAAATAATTCAAATTTCTGTATAGAATGCAAAATGGACTCAGAAAATCATGAATTATACTATGATTCAAATAGAGTCCCTTTTCCTTTTCGTTATATAAAAAAATATCATAATATTTTTTTTACTCATGACTCAAGTTAAATAAAAAATTTTTAGAAAGTTCATAAATCCTTATGAAAGAATTTCTTGAGCTGTCTCTAAACTCTTTTGTTTGTTTTATCTCTAACCTTTTTAGATTTGTCAATTTGATCGAATTACACTGTTGAGATAATTTAAAAAAGTATTTTCTTGTTCCGGAATCCTTTCTTTTTTCTTTTTGGAATCTTTAGGTTTAGAAATTATTTTGAAGACCTTTATTCCTTTCAAAGGGAAAGCAACATCCCTTCTTTTTGATTTCCTTCTTTATAACTTTATAAAATAAAAATAAATACGAAGGATTCATTCCCGTTCCACCTTAAAATCAGAATAGTTTTACCAGTTTCCAAGAATTTCACTTTATATTTTTTTTTCTTGTTCGAATTGTATTTTTTTCTGATTCTGATACTAAGATATATTTACAAAATTGGTCTAAATTAATTAGAATTAATTGAATTATCACTAACCCTAGATTCTTTCCCTTGTTTGATAAAAAAATCAAACTTCGAGCTCCATCATGTACTGTTTACGGACAACCTAATAGAAATTAGAAATTGACTTTTTGAACAGAACAAATTATGTCGAGCCAAGAGCATTTTCATTACTATAGAAAGAAAATGGTGGATGTAAAAATCCACAGAAAATTATGTCCTTCAAGTCGCACGTTGCTTTTTACCACATCGTCTCAAACGAAGTTTTATCATAACAGTCTTTTATTTTTTTGAAAAGTATGGAATTGATTCAATATGGAATCATGAATAGTCATTGGTTCAACCGATATATAGTTCATATTAATTAGGAACTGGGAAATTAATAAAAAATTCTCCCTTTTTTTGAATCAAATTCACTTAATTTGTTTCTTGACTCTATTTCCAGTAACACACGTATACGATTACGACGTATATTGCCAGAGAGATAACCCAGAACAATTTGAACTTAAGAATAAGATTTTTCAAATTCCGTAGAATAGCTATTATGAAATCAAAAGTCTGCAACAGAGAAAAAACTTGTTGTTGAGTCAATTTCAACAGTTTTAATAACTCAAAACTCTTCTCTCTAACATTTCTTTGTTATTTTCTTAATATAATATTTTTTTCTCCTGTTTATGTATTTTTGAATTGAATGTAAATTCAAAATCAAAAAATAGAATAATCTTTTCTTATTCAAGTTCGAAACGTTTCGTGATCTTCAACCAATTACGTGCTTCAATATAATTACTTGGAGTGAGCGCTATAGCTTGTTTCCAATACTCAGCAGCTTGATTGAACCAAACTTCTGCAATTTCAGAATCGCCTTCTAAAATGGCCTGTTCTCCCCGGTCGGAATAGAAAATTCTTTCCCTTAGAACTGTACTTGAGAGTTTCCTACCTCATACGGCTCAGTAATCTATTCTTTTGTTTTCTATCCTATCCGTATTTTTTCTATATTGGCTAATTCAATTTCTCTTGATTTTTTCTACGATAAGGTTAATCATAAAAAAACAAAAAATCAGTTGATTACAGTAAGTTTCAAACTCTAATTTTCTTAATAAGAAATTAGTTTTTTCTTTTCTTCCCACCTTCAGAAGAATAAAGCAGATAAAGCTCATATATTTTTAGAATTTTCTGAGAGGTAACTATCTCCTTTTTAATAGGAAATCGCTATAGAATCTTTGAAAAAGAATTTTCTCAATCAATAAGAAAAAGAACTTACTATCTTTGGGATCTAATCCTACACCGCTGCTTAATATCTTAGTAGATCAACTCTATTACATAAGTGGATTTCTAACTTAATGTCCCTTATTATGACATAAGTAAGCAGTTATTAAATTTATCGACACAGTAGCTCGCTAAGTGATTTTTACGGTGCTTTCTCTATTAATTTGATTTTTTATCCATAGAAGTAGAGGCTATGTTTTTTTCTTCCTATTTTAAATCTAATGAAGTCTCTTTATTTTGAAGTCTCTTTATTTACTTACTACAGCTGAAAAAAATCGTTGTTTTTGACGATTTCTATGTAGAAATCCTATTTTTTCTAGTATCTACTAGCTAATTTCTTTTTTTTCTATAGTAGAGATAGTCGCACGTAATGACAAATCACAGCCATATTATTAAAAGCTTGTGGTAAAAAAGGATTTCGTTCTAGTGCTCGAAAATAATATTCCAAAGCTTTTGTATGTTCTCCATTGCTTGTGTGTATAAGGCCTATGTTATAGAGTATATAACTTCGGTCATAAGGATCCATTTCTGGTCGCGTAGCTTCATAATAATTCTGTAAAGCTTCTGCATAATTTCCTTCGGATTGAGCCAACATTCGTTACGGTCGTTCATTCTATTGAAAAGATCTCCGTTCCAGAACCGTACATGAGATTTTCATTTCATACGGCTCCTACTTTCTGTCCATAATATTGAGTAAAAAAATCTTTAGCTTGGAAGGAATTAAAATCCACCTATTCTCATCTTTTTATGAACTGAAAGAAGCTAGTATTTTTACAAGAAATCTCTAGTAAACCTTCTCATCAGAGGTTTTTTCTTAACATCAACCAATCATATTACTACTACATAAATCATATTACTACTACATATTAGTAGTAGATAAAAAACATAACTCCAATAATTTCTTTGTTCTTAACGCTTTTTTTTTCTAAGAATTAGTCACTTCAACGATCTTTGATGGTTATATGGGTATCCAAAGTACGAATGAAATGGATGTTTGTTGTCCCAACCATTCTTGTTAGTCCCGATACCTATAAGGAAAAGGGGTATTTCGAACAAAGTTTTTGTTTTGTTGATTTCTAAGTGTAGTGCTTTTTTCCTATACTTAGTATGGTATTTAGTAGAGACTCTACGAAGTAGAGGTCTAATCTTTCGCTCAATGCTAAAATTAATGATTGAAGCATCTGAGATTGCATCAATCGAGGATACACGACAGAAGGGATTGATTGTTCTACCCCCACAAACTTCACCTTCACCAAGCGCAGGTTTCTTTTCATTACTAGGTTTTTTCTATCCCGCAACACGTTTTTCTTGCAAGACTTAACTACATACAGGCTAAAAAAAATAAGAAAAAAGAATCAAATCGCACCATCTCTGTAATAGGTAAATGCCTTTTTTTCTCCTGAAGTTGTTGGAATTATTCCCAACAAGATATTGGCTACAATTGAAAAGGTCTTATCTATAAAATTCCCATTTATACGCGATCTAGACATAATTAATTAGCAATCCCTTTTATAATCTTTTTCATTATCCCTCGGGAAAATTATCCTAACAACAAAGGAAATATAAAGTACAAAATTACGTAAAAAAAAGACAAGTAAAGATATGAAAAGAATTTCGGTTTCAGGACCATGACCAAAAGTTAAAATTCAGTTTTAGGACCTGGAGTTTTCTATTCAGTTTTAGGACCTGGAATTACTCGTTCGGTTTTAGTTTAGGATACCAGAAACTCCCATCAGTTAGAGCTTATAATATTTATAATATTTCATGGATAAAATCTCATCAATTTCCATTAAAAAAGATCGAAAGTCTGGGCCTGAAATTTCTTTTTTCGGATTTTCTATTAATTTGTTATAAAAAACGAATCTTTCTATTT